AGATTCCTTATACAATCATGACATGTATGATACTCAATCTAGTTGGAATAATCACATTACTAGTTGCATTGATAGTTATCTTCAGTCTCAAACCTGCGTTGATACGCCCACTGTAAGTGATAGTAGTGACAGTTACATTTCCGAGCGCGGGTTTGATTTTGATAAAAGTCGAATCTAGTAGTTAAAGCGGTAGGTCCAGTATAAAAACCCGCGCGAAGAGTAGTGATTTAACTTTAACAGAAAGCTATAACGATCTCGATGCAACTAAAAAATACAAGCATTTGTGGGTTCAATGTGAAAATTGTTATGCATTAAATTATAAGAAATTTTTGAAATCAAAAATTTGTGAACAATGTGGATATCATTTTCAAATGAGTAGTTCAGAAAGAATCGAAGTTTTGATCGACCCCGGCACTTGGGATCCTATGGATGAAGACATGATCTCTCTGGATCCCGTTGGATTTCAGTCAGCGGAGGAGCCTTATAAATGAAACTTATAAATTAAATAATATAAATAATAATAATAAATAAAAAGCGTATTGATTCTTATCAAAAAAGGGCAGGATTAACCGAGGCTGTTCAAACAGGCGTAGGTCAACTAAACAGTATTCCCGTAGCAATCGGGGTTATGGATTTTCAGTTTGTGGGGGGTAGTATGGGATCCGCAGTGGGGGAGAAAATCGCCCGTTTGGTTGAGTACGCTACCAATTAATTTCTACCTCTTATTTATAGTGTGTGCTTCGGGAGGGGCACGCATGCAAGAAGGAAATTTAAGCTTGATGCAAATGGTTAAAATATCCTCTGCCTTATATGATTATCAAGCAAATAAAAAGTTATTATATGTATCAATCCTTACATCGCCTACTGCTGGTGGGATAACCACGAGTTTTGCTATGTTGGGAGATATCATTATTGCCGAACCAAATTTCTACATTGCATTTGCAGGTAAAAGAGTAATTGAACAAACATTGAATAAAACAGTACCCGAAGATTCACAAGCGGCTGAATATGTATTCCATAAGGGCCTATTCGACCTAATCGTACCACGTAATCTTTTAAAAAGCGTTCTGATTGAGTTATTTAAGTTCCACGCTTTCTTTCCTTTGAATTCCCATTCAATCAAGTAGAGTACACTAAGTTCAATTATTTTATTTGTAGCAACCAAGCAGATAGCTCTTTTTTACCTAGATTACTAATTAAGATTAACAAGTCTCTCTCATCATCAACAAGATAAAAGTGCGATTTTTGCCTTTATATGAATTTAGGGAAATAAAACGAATTTCGTCTTACGTATATAATTATAATTAATTATAAAAAAGATAGATATACAGTTTTGTATCTTTCTCCATCTCCCGAAAACCCCATTTCACTAAAAATAAAAATTCCGGTTGTGTCGCATTCTAACAAATCTTTCGAGAATTTGTAAGAAACCCTTTCTTTATTACTTTATGTTATCAAATTAGAAGACAAGAATAAAACACAAAGAAATGAATAGAAATAATCAAGTTGATTATCATATATATCTTTCGTGTAGATAGATGAATAAGTCCGTTTATTGAATTCTACGTTCCTTGGACTTATTTCGACTTAGTGTATCACTTAGATTAGATATGTAGATACTTAATATATCGAATAAGAATTTTCAAATTGAATTAATTAATAATAACTACGAATTTCTAATAATTACAATTCTTAATTATAATCAATATAAAATATGATATTTAATAAAAAAACAGGTGCAAATACAAATAGTAAATCGAGGTACCCATTTTATGACAACTTTTAATTTTCCCTCCATTTTTGTCCCTTTAGTAGGCCTAGTATTTCCAGCAATTGCAATGGCTTCCTTATTTCTTCATGTTCAAAAAAACAAGATTGTTTAGATCTGAGGAGCCCAACCTTATCCGTTATTTTTGGAAACTTATACTTGTAGCATAACACAGATATTTATTGCGGGAAATGGAATATGGTATAACATGTGATTTCCGCCGAACATAAAAGAAAAAGCTCTTATGCCGGCATAAAATGATCTATGGGTAAATGAATTCTAGCTAGTTTTAAATAGATCGGGACCGCCCGATGCCGAAAATGTAAAGTTGGTGGATCTATATGTATATCAATAATGTATATTTGGGATCCTACGAAGGGTATGGTATTATTTTAGATCTAACCAATTTGATGAATTACTCCTAAAGGTTCTCATCAAACTAGTGCTAGTTCATACCAAACTAGTGCTAGTTGATGAAAGTTTCTTCGGAAACAAAATAAAGTCAAGTCAAAATCATTTGGGGGGTATTCTCTCAATTCCAATAAAATGCAATCGGATAAAGTATGGGTTGGCGATCAGAACATATATGGATAGAACTTATAACGGGGTCTCGAAAACTAAGTAATTTTTGCTGGGCCCTTGTCGTTTTTTTAGGTTCATTAGGATTCTTATTGGTTGGAACTTCCAGTTATCTTGGTAAAAATTTGATATCTTTTGTTCCGCCGCAGCAAA